GCGTATACAAATTGAAAAGTAAGTTATGATAAACCTAGAAAAACAAGAAAAAAAAAAGAAACTAAAAACAGTATAGTAATCTTTGAGAAATGGTATCAAGAATCATTTTTTTTTTGACACAAGCAAAGGGGTGTGGAAATTCAAATTTCTTGTGTCGAAGAGTAAGAAGACAAATAAAATAAAACGAATACCTCCTAGAATCCTTTGTTCCCCTCGCATTTCTCTTTTTCTTTTCCGCTTACTTATCTTATATTTCGTTTCTGTTTATAATCAAATTGGATTCGAAATTATATTCTAAATTCTATTAGAATAGGAAAGCTTTTGATCTACTCTATGCTAGAATAGTAAGAGGAAGATAATAACACCACTCCAGATTCAAAAAAAAAAGCAAAACAAAAGAGGGGAGAAAGTCAAATAGTCTTCTTACCACTATCCATATTATGACTAGAAATGCAGTATAAGTAATTCCCAAAACATGATATAGGTATAAAAAAAAAATAGAAAAAAAGAAAAGAGTTTTTCACAATTTTTTTGAATTACCAACCAAAATGTTGTTGAACTTGATATTGAGAAAATTACAGATCTAAAAATTCATTTCGGACAATTGAACCTTCTCAAACTGTTTCTTTTTAAGAACCAAAAAGATTTGTGCCAAAATAACGGATGCCAAGAAGAACAAAAGGCCTTGGACACGTACTGGAGCTTGAAGTACTATTTCCGCATCCCCCTGACCAAATCCACCTACGTTAGGATTACTTGTTAATGGTTGATCAACTTTGATGGATTCGCCTTCTGAAACAAGAAGTTCCGGTCCTGGAGGTATAATATCACTCACTTGACGTCCCTCTGACGCATCTGTTATGGTTATTTCGTACCCACCTTTTTCTTTTCGTATTATTTTGCTTATCATCCCTGCGGCTGTAGCATTATAAACGGTATTGTTACTCTTGCTCCCGTCGGGATAAATCTGACCCCTTCCTCTGTTTCCGCCTACATATATGGGATATTTTAAAAAGTAAACATCTTTCTTAGTGGCGGGGTCCGGAGAAAGAATCGGAAAGGTAATTTCACTATATTTCTGACCAGGAACAGGACCTATCACAAGAATATTTTTTTTAGTGGGGCGATAACTCTGAAAAGACAGATTTCCTATCTTTTCTTTAATCTCTGGCGAAATACGATTGGAAGGGGCTAATTCAAACCCCTCAGGTAAAATAAGAACAGCTCCTACATTCAAAGCCCCCTTTTTTCCATTAGCAAGAACTTGTTTCAGTTGCATATCATAAGGAATTCGAACAACTGCTTCAAATACAGTATCAGGAAGTACCGCTTGTGGAACCTCAATATCTACCGGTTTATTAGCTAAATGACAATTGGCACATACAATACGGCCAGTTGCTTCGCGTGGATTTTCATAACCCTGCTGTGCAAAAATGGGATATGCATTTGAAATGGATGCCCAAGTTATTATACATATCATAAGGGATATGGAAATGGAATAAGTAATCTCTTCCTTTATCCAAGAAAAGGTTTTTCGAGTTTGCATGGTCCAATCATTGATCCTGAAAATTTCTACAATAAAATTAGGTAGGTCCCTAATATAGTTCCCTATCCACGATACTGGTATTTACTGAAAAATTTTTACTAAAATAGAAGATATAGGAAGAGAGTCCCTTGGCTGTGCTGTATAGAAAAAAACGAAATTGAATATAAAATATATATAGTAAAGATATAGAAAGAAAAAAACTATTTTGCTATTTTATATTAAAGTATTAAAGTAAAGAGAGAAAAATTTTCTTATTTTAATAATAATAGAAAGAAAGAGAAAATAAAGTAAGATTTTGGATGTTTTGCTTATGTACAAATAAAAAATATTCGAATTCTTTTTTTTGATCATTTTTCAGTCATTCATTGAATGATAAATCACTACAAGTGACGGAGATACACGATTTAAATAACGGAAAATCCAATATTTTAAAATTGTATCGATAATGACTGGAAAAGTGGAAACAAGGCCAGATATAATTTGCTCATTATGAGCAAATCCAAAATCTTTATAAACAGAACCAATCATTAATTCCCAACCATGGGGTGAATGGAATCCTATACATAAATCGGTTAATAAAAGAATGGAAAAAGCTTTTATTGTGTCACTTAAGTTATATAGGAATTCTTGAACCCAAGAATTAAGAAAAAAAAGTTCTTCATTACTTAGAATAGAATAACCACTTAGAATACCGAAATAGATTATATTTGTCGAGAAGTCCAAAATCGTATGGATACAATCCTCATTGTGTATCTTGATCAATTGTATCATTTGTTTCTGGATTCCGATAGGAAACTTTTGTAGATGTATTTCCGGATATTCTTTTATCATTTCGTCCAAGCGAACGAGCTCCTCTAATTCTATGAATTTTTCTAAAAAGCTTTTTTCTTGGCTATCATTTAAAAAAATTTCAGATTTACTAGTATTACACCAATTAATAACCCAAGATTCCAAATTTTTTTTAAATAAAAAAGAGATACACCAGGGAAAAACAACTATAGATGTAAGATATAGAAGGGGAATAGATGTTTTTTTTTTCATTTTTCGTATGTGACTTTTTAATGAACGCACCTCATTTATCGATTCTATATGATCTAATATTTCTATCAAGCATAAGTTCTATTACAAGACTTCGAACTTATGAATCTATTCGCTGTTTTGATTTTTAAATCAGTAGTTAGTCCTTCAATTTTCTAAAGATGAAAGAATACATACAACAAAACAAATATTTCGAAAAAAAAAAAATGACCAATTTCCCCACATTCCCCAGGAATAATTAAGAAAGATTTATGAAGAATATTGTGATAATCAAAAATGAGCGGCAAAAGCAAAATAAGACAGAAAGGTTATCATTCGAAATGGTCCAGCCCTTTCTTCAGTAAGGAGGAAAAAAAAGATAAAAAGAAATGGCGACTGACAAAAGCAAGGAGATCCAATTTCCAAGATATAATCTATCGATACGTAACCTATCAATTTCAAATATTGAACATCAAAAGAGAATTTCTTTCTATTTTATTCCGAAATGATTTGTTTTGATCTACGAGATCGATCTATTATTTTGATTTATTACTTGTTTTGTTAATGCATTTAGTGAATTTACATACGTATAACAAAATTTGCAGATAAAAAAACTTTCATTTTAAAATTGGAATTAGTCCATATGTGAATAAATTCCGGGTAAGTTATGCTCTATAAGTTTTGCTATAAAAAAAAGAAGACTCTTGGATTTTTTCACTCCTGCTAAGAAAATATTCATTCTTCAGCTCATTTTAAAATACTTCAATTGGTACACGCAAAAAATAGGCCAATTCCGCAACTTTTTGCTCAATTTCTTGTGGAGTAAAATTCTCATCAGTACGAGTCAAAGGAACAGTCCCTCGGCCTCTTATTTCCATATAAGGGATACGCCGAGCGTAAATACCCTCTTTAACTTCTATTCTAATAGACTGAATATCTTTCATAAGGAATCGGAGTAAGATGCGACGATTTTTTCCAGGAAATCCCCAGCGAAAAAAGCATACTATTCCTTCTTCTCTATCGAATCGATCATAACCACCACCCACATTCCACAAAATTGTGCACCACAAATAACAACTAATAAATAGACCAGCGATCCCATAGAAAGACATCACGATCCCTTGTGGAAAAAAAAGTATTTGCTGAGAGGCAAATAAAGATATGAAACTTTTTCCAAGATAACTGGAAATTCCAACCAATAAAAAACCCAATGAACCTAAAAAAAGGATAAAAGCCCAGCAGAAATTACTTATTTTTCGAGACCCCGCTATAAGGTCTATCCATATATGTTCTGATCGCCAACTCATACTAGATCCAGTTGCTTTTTATTGGAAGTAGGAGACTAGCCCATTTTATTTTCCTTTCTTTTTTTTTCTGTTTCCGAAGTAACTTTCATTAACTCGCACTATTTTGACGTGAATCTTTAGGAGGAATTCATCGAATTTGTTAGATTAACAAAAAAAAAGTATCCTCATCGTATGAATCTACTATCTACACATATATAACATATTATATCATATTAGACTAACTAGATATCCGTATTAGGATCTAAGTCTAGGTCTTGAAAAAAAAAAAAGAAATAAATGAAATCTACTCCCATCGGACTGAATCGGATCTAAAACATCTTGTTTTTTTGAACATGAAGAGATAAAGAAGCCATTGCAATTGCCGGAAATACTAAGCCCACTAAAGGCACAAAAATGGAGGGTAAGTTGTTAAGAATTGTCATAGAATGGGGCACCTCGATTTAATATTTATACCTATATTTTTTTCTTCTAATTATTATTGTTATTTATTCTTCGAATCTTCTAATTCGGATTTTTTTATTATTGTATTTCGATTTTTTTTCTATTAGAATTCGAATATTTATATATTCAACTTCTATTGGTTTATTATATATTATTTTGAATAGTAATTTTTAAATATTATTATTAATATAGACTAGATTATTAACGAGATTCTTTTTTTTTTTTCAAATTTATATTTATTCAACTTTTTTTTTATAAAGAATATATTCGAATTATATATATTTTTCTATTTTTTGATTTTATATTATTATCTTTATAGTATTATATTATATACTTTATATTATATATATTTTTATATATTTTTATTAAATAATAAATTCTATTAAAATGAAACTAACTATTATATTAAATAATATTCTATTAAATAGAATATTCTATTAAATAAAGAATAGTCTATTAATTTTCTATTTCGAATTTTTCTATTTCTATATTAATTATTTCTCTTATAATTAATTATTCTATCTTATTACTTCTTATAGTACTAATGTAATTATTTAGTAATTATTTGAATTATTAATATAATAATAGTAATTAGTTTATTAGTAATTATTAGAAAGATAATTTTCGACTCATTCGAATTGTTATTCTTCTTTATCTTTTTTTCTTGTCTTATAACTTTCTTTTTTATTTTACTTATTTTTTTTGTATGCAGAAGTAATAAAAGAACATGAAATTGATTTTGTTTATTATTTCTCGTTTTACCTTGCCGAACTTTTTTTCACGGAAATACGGAAATAAAGAATTCACTCTTTTTTCTAGCAACAAGAAAAAAGAGTGAATATCGGCCAAAAAATTATCTGGATGATTCTTCCTACAATTTACTCTTATGTCACATTTGATTCCAATAAAAAAAATACCTGCTCGCCAGAAAAAAAAGAATTTTTTAAATTGAAATTCAATTAACTAATTTAATTAACTTTAATTAAATTAAGGCACTACTTGATCTAGGATTCAAAGGAAAGAAATCGTGGAGCTGAAGTAACTCATTCAAAACACCTTTTAAAAGATTACGTGGTACGATTGAATCGAATAAGCCCTTATGGAATAAAAATTCGGCCGATTGGGAACCTTCAGGTACTGTTTTATTCAATGTTTGTTCAATTACTCTTTTACCCGCAAATGCAATATAGGCGTTAGGTTCAGCAATAATAATATCTCCCAACATCCCAAAACTAGCTGTCACTCCACCTGTTGTAGGAGACGTAAGGATTGATACATAAAATAACTTTTTATTCGATTGATAATCATATAAAGCAGAAGATATTTTAGCCATTTGCATCAAGCTCAAACTTCCTTCTTGCATTCGTGCTCCTCCGGAAGCACACACTAAAATAAGAGGTATAAATTGATTGGTAGCATACTCGATCAAACGAGTAATTTTCTCACCTACGACGGATCCCATACTACCCCCCATAAATTGAAAATCCATAACCCCAACTGCTACGGGAATACCGTTTAGTTGACCTGTGCCTGTTTGAACAGCCTCGGTTAATCCTGTCTTTCTTTGATAAGAATCAATACGATCTTTATAAGGTTCCTCTTCTGAATGAAATTCAATGGGATCCAGAGATACCATGTCTTCATCCATAGGATCCCAAGTCCCTGGGTCAATCAAAAGTTCAATTCTATCTGAACTACTCATTTTCAAATGATATCCACATTGTTCACAAAGATTCATTTTTGACTTAAAAAATTTCTTATAATTTAATCCATAACAATTTTCGCATTGAACCCACAAATGTTTGTATTTTTGAGTTATATCGAGATCATTCGAACTTTCTCTTAGAGCTAAATCACTATCATTCGTGCTAGTTCTTAGACTGGCACTCTCATTTTCACTACTATTTTCGCTTTCACTACAAACGTAACTATAAATATAACTTTCGCTATAATTGTTACTACCACTTAAAATAGAGCTATCAATACAAATTTGAGAGCGAAGATAACGGTCAATGCAACTATTGATGTAATTATTCCAACTATATTGAGTATCATACATATAATGAGCATATTGGGAGTCGCCACTCCTAGACCCATTATTCAGATAACTAGAATTCCAATAACTATAAAAAGAACTTTCTAGTTCATCCAGAAAAGAATAATCAGTCTCAATCTCAAAAACTTTTTTTTCAATATCAAAATAGATGGAATAACTGTCCCTATTACTATCCTTAACTAAAAAAGTTTGATCAACGCTGAAATTCCAAATGTCCCTGACACCGACTAAATGATCAACATTACTGGAACTAGAGTTGTCACTATTACTCCAACTATAGGTGTGTTTATCTGTATCATTTAGAATTTGGTCTTCACTTATACTGGTATTTTCAAAAGGACTGAAACTATCCATTGATTTACTTAACCTACACCTGTATCCCAATTCCACATTGGATAAAATTGAATTGAACCACCATTTTTCCATAGAACTTTATTGCTACTATTTCCATCAAAATAAATAGATGAATAGTCATTCGATGAAAAATCATTATCACTATTTTATTTTCTCTCAGAATAAGTATATAGGTCCAATCGTCAGGATTATTAACTAATAAAGAGTGTTTATTAAAAAAAAAATGATTCTCGTTTACTTTTTTTGTAAGAACCCGGAGTATCGCTTCACTATATATGATATGGTTTTGAAGGAATCATGTTTTCAATTTTTTTTTTTAAGTATAACTAGAAAAGGAATTGGTTATATTGTGTCAAATTCGCATCGAGAAAAAGAATATTTATTTTCTCCTAAAAATATGAAAAAAAAGCATTTTTTTTGTAAAATCTCGCCTATTAATAAGTTTCTATTCCAACACGGAAAGAAAAAGAAAAGGACAATATACAGGATGGGTATAAGAAGTTGTGATACTGGGCTACCCGAAACTAGGGAATAGAAAAGAATACACCAATCCTATAGATCCTTAGGGTTAATTGTGGATCCAAGATAACAATAGAAAGAGTTGAGTTGCTTAGTCTTCTATGTTTGTCTTTAAAATCTTGTATTGTATATTTACTTAAATATGTATCTATCAAAAATGGATACATACATATATAATAGGATCCTTGTATTAGGATCTTTGTATTCGGCTCAATCCTTTTAATAAAAGATTGGGCCGAGTTAAATGTCAATTAAGAGAA